TCAAAGAAAAACTCCAGAAAGTAAACCCTTCTGTGAGATTCTGTGTATTCTATAGTTCTATATCACGTCCATTTTCAATTCTTGGTCGTTGAGATTCATGTCAATTCTGGTTACTATTTAGGTATAGATATTTCCTCTTTTTTTTCTCCTTTTCAAAAAAATGAAATGATTGAAGTCTTTTTATTTGGAATCGTGTTAGGTCTAATTCCTATTACTTTGGCTGGATTATTTGTAACTGCATATTTACAATACAGACGGGGTGATCAGTTGGACCTTTGATTAATTAGCATTTCTTTTTTTTTTGACTGACCCCTTTTATTTAATCTCCAGAAGGTCAAGATCGATACTATGCAAGTGATTGAAGCTATTTCAGTCAAATTTGTCTACGAAGAAAAAACCACGCTCTGTAGGATTTGAACCTACGACATCGGGTTTTGGAGACCCACGTTCTACCGAACTGAACTAAGAGCGCTTTCTTATCAGAATAGAAAAGAGTGGAAAGAAAAAAAGAACAGGATTCTGTTTCTAACCCTAATCCATTTGATTTTGAATGATTCCGTGCAATTAGAATCGATTGAGATCGATTCCTCGTTACTGCTCAAAGGAGCAGTAATAGGTAGGGATGACAGGATTTGAACCCGTGACATTTTGTACCCAAAACAAACGCGCTACCAAGCTGCGCCACATCCCTTAGAATTGTTCTATAGTGTCATTGTAGAGAATTCCCGTCTTAGTTTCCACACGCCTATTTCCTCCATCGAGAAACACAACCCTTCTACCTATTTCGTCTTTTTTGTCCCATTTTACTTATAATTATAATAAAAAGAAAACCTTATGGATCGTTGTACATTTCAAGTTGGATTAGGGATTGCATGTACAACTCGAACCTAAGTGGTCCTTAACCACATATGCATCGTCTTTATGTATTTAAATAAATAAAAAGGAGGTTTTTAAATGCGAGATCTAAAAACATATCTATCCGTGGCCCCAGTACTAAGTACGCTATGGTTCGGGGCTTTAGCAGGTCTCTTGATAGAGATTAATCGTTTTTTCCCGGATGCGTTAACATTCCCCTTTTTTTCATTTTAGTTATTGCCATCGGAAAGAATGAAGAAGATTAGAGATACAATCAAATATCTGTGACCAATCCCCCTCCCTTTTCTCTTTTTTCCCTTTTTCTTATTTATAGAATAAGGGACGAAAGAGAAAGTAGAAAAAGGAATTCAACGTTTGCGAGATTCAGGTTCGAGTTCGAATGAAATGAATATTAATGGGGATAGAATAGGAAATGTGGTCTAGGGCAAGAATACAATGAAATACTTTTTCGGGGTGAACTAGAGTTTCGAAATCATTATCATTGTCTTACTTATTCTTTTTATTTTCTATGTCTTTGCTTTGATTTCTTATTACTTTCTTTTTATTGATTTTGATCTTTTAGAGTTCGATTTCAAATTAGTAACTTCTATTTTTTCCTTCCTTTCTTTTTCTTCGTTTCGAATCAAAGTAGAAGAGCTGAGTAAATAAAAAAAATCAAAGGGGGATTCATGGCCAAGAGGAAAGATGCGCGAGTAACGGTGATTTTGGAATGTAATGGTTGTGCCCGAAACGGTTTTAAGAAGGTATCAACAGGCATTTCGCGATATATTACTCAAAAGAACCGGCACAATACGCCTAGTCAATTAGAATTGAGAAAATTCTGTCCTTATTGTTACAAACATATGATTCATAGGGAAATAAAGAAATAGATAAAATCTTAGTCTTGAAACCTTAACCTTGAAAGAGGAAAAATAACATTATATAGAAATATAGAACAAACATAGAGCATATTAAAATCCAAATAGAACGTCAAAAAGAATCCTATTGTGGACGAAAATTGACAATTAAGAAGTAGGATTTTCGGGATAAGAAATAAACTAAACAAACAAACCATGGATAAATCCAAGCGACCCTTTCTTAAATCCAAGCGGTCTTTTCGTAGGCGTTTGCCCCCGATTCAATCGGGGGATCGAATTGATTATAGAAACATGAATTTAATTAGTCGATTTATTAGTGAGCAAGGAAAAATATTATCTAGACGAGTGAATAGATTGACCTTGAAACAACAACGATTAATTACTATTGCTATAAAACAAGCCCGTATTTTATCTTTGTTACCTTTTCTTAATAATGAGAAACAATTTGAAATAACCGCATCGACTGCTAGAACTACCGGTCTTAGAACTAGAAATAAATAGGCTTATTCTTTGTTCAGTTGAATCAGAATTCCAACCCGAACTCAAACAAGAATCGGTTTTTTGTTCGACATAAATTTGAGAAACCAGATTTTATTATCTGGTTGTCCTAAGAAAAAAAGATTTTTTTATTGAATTTATAACGTGTTTATTCGTTTTGACTACTTTAAACTATTTTCTCATATTAATTTCGACTCCATCTTCCCGGAGTTCATTCTCCGGGGAACTCCATTTAAATTATTCTGGTGTATTCTTTACAATCTACTTCTTTTCTGATTTCGGTAGAAATCATATACAGACAATCTCTATTTGATATAGCTATTTGGGCTAGTATTTTACGATTAAGAAGCAACTGTCTCTTGTATAGATCATGTATGAATTTACTATAACTATAGGATACTCCTGTTTCTCGAATTACTGCGTTTATCCGAGTGATCCACAAACGACGAAAATTCCTTTTTTGCTTATCCCTATCCCGATGAGCCGAAACCAAAGCTCTTATTTTCTGTTGAGTAATAGTTCGAGTCAATCTTGAATGAGCCCCTCGAAAGCTTGAGGCAAATAAACGAATTTTTGTTCTACGTCTCCGGGCTATATATCCGCGTTTAATTCTGGTCATTGAATAAATAAAACTTTGACAAATAACTAATTGATTTCTTTTCTTTCAGTTATTATTTTCGATGCCTTGATCTATTAATAACCAAACCGATTTTTCCAATGTATAAAATCAAAATTCCAAGGGCTTTGGCTCCTCTAACCTTCCTGACCACGATTTTTTAGCTATTTGACTGTTAAATACGAACGAAATTCGGAACTTTCCTTAAAAAATAAATCCAAAAATGGATAAATAAATAAATAGTGGGTTTCATCGTTTCCATGGTTACTTCTTAAACGGTGAGGTCTTCTCTATACACCGGAGCCTTTCCTTTATTATAATCAATTTTATTGGTAACTTGTATAGTTCAACCGCACTCTTTGGCTCTACCCATGAATTATCCAGTAACAGGTCTTTCACAACCAGACCCATCTATACAGTAACGGTATTTAATTATGAGAGTTAGCTGGGATAGCTGACCCTCGTAGTCCGTTCTTGACCGGGTGAAAACAGCATTTTGATCTTTTTTTGAATTTGAATAAGATTTCCTCCGCTTACTGGATAACCGTTTGCTATCAATGGAGAATTGCTTCTCGTCTGAAATCTTAAATTCAGATGTTGGGTTTGCACCAACGGAAACCATAAACTTTTAGACACAATAGAGGGATCAATTTTCTTATTTTTAGATAGTGAATGGGATTCCTTTCTATGCTATTTACTAGTACTGATCATTCATACCAGAAATTGGTTTTCTTCCTTTTTTGCGCCAGCTCCTGATTGAAACGAGTCGCACATACACCCTAGTACATGTTCCTCGGCGCTGAGGACATCCCCTCAGAGCGGGGGATTTCGTGAGATTTCGAATCGGCTGTCTTGTATTTCTAATAAGTTGTTTAATAGTTGGCATATTGAATCATATTCATATACATAATGGGCGGGTTTAGATTGATCCTAACCAGATGATTCTGAATTATTTCTAGTTAATAGAATAGTAAACTCGGAGATAAAATCTCAAATCACGGATTTTCCAAAAATCCATTTTTGTGTTATTGAACTGCTACAAGATCAACAATTCCATAAGCTCGGGCTTCTGTTGCTGACATAAAAACGTCTCTTTCCATGTCTTCAGATACAACCCATAATGGTTTGCCCGTTCTTTGCACATAAACATTTGTGATGATTTCGCGTAGTTTCAACAGTTCTTCCGCTTCCAGGATAAATTCTCCCGTTTGGGCCTCATAAAAAGAACTAACAGGTTGATGGATCATTACCCTGATGATAGAAGGGTTGGCCATCTGGTGTGGTGAAACGAACAGAAAAGAAAGATAAAGAATAATAGTAAAAAAGATAGAACCGAACAACCGTACAGGCATCATCGTTTGTGCATTGCATACGGCTCGACAATCAAATTGACCCTTATCAAGAAAGAGAAAAAGAAAATGTATCAGCCCGAGATAATTAAATGATCAAAATGCCACCCTTACTTTCGGAGGGGTTAAAAATACTATGATGGCCCCGTTGCTTTCTATTTTAAATTTGAAAATGGATTTTCTTATCTTTTGATTCAGCAATCCCAAAGTTTCTTTTTAATCTAACCAATAACAAAAAAGGAAAAAGATTGTTTTTTTCGCACCCTTTTTTATAACATAAATATAAATAGTGTTAAGAGCCCTTCGGTGTGAAAACAAAAAGGTTTGTAACGCTGGATTGGCTTCCCCTACTTCCTCTAAGAGAAAATGAGAAATACCTTTTATTTCATACTAATCTCTCGATACAGAATTGAATCTTTTGAAAAAAGAACAATACAAAAATTTTTCATATCGAATTCGAAGTGCCATGCTATTATTACTTAATATTCATATGGCGAAGGCATAGTTTTCTTTTTCTCTCAAATAAAAAAACCTCATTGGCGCCAAGCGTGCGGGAATGCTAAACGTTTGGTAATTGCTCCTCCAACCAGGAGAAAAGATCCCATTGACGCGGCTAATCCCATGCATATTGTATGGACCTCTGGTCGCACAAACTGCATAGTATCATAAATAGCTAATCCAGATATTACCCACCCGCCAGGAGAGTTTATAAACAAATAGAAATCTTTGGAAGCATCCTCAAGACTGAAATATACCATAAGACCAATAAGTTGATTTGAGATCTCGCTATCAACTTCTTGGCCTAAAAAAAGTAATCTTTCTTGATAAAGTCGGTTGAGTGGGGGCAAATTGTATCCCCTAGGAACCGTACATGCACCTTTTGATGCATACGGTTCAAAAAAATCTCGAAAAAAGAATCAATGTATAGATTCCAGCCCACTTTTCCTTTTTCTTATTCTTTTTAATAGTCATTTTTTCAAACTTCTAATGAAACAGCTTTTCTTAAATTTTTCAATAACGACGGGTTTTTGCTTATTTTTTTTTTTAATAGAAAAAAGTCAATAAACTTATTGAATTAACTTCTCGTTGATGTATTGTTTCATCGAGATTCAATCGAAATCACGATGGTGTTTTCTTGTTCCTGAATGGGCCTATTTCATCTTTTTAGGTTTATGCTCTACTCCGGGTAAAGATCTGCCCGATTTTGATTTGCACATATAGGACAAATCTTCTCATCACCATTTTTTTTGTTATGACTTTCGAAATAACAAACAAGAATCATTTATCATAGACATTCATATTTATATAAATAAAAATATGTAATATGTTTATTTGTCTATAAAATTGGGTTTTTTCTAAACGGAGCCTGGATATTTCATTTTTTTAGTCCAACAAAAACCAACCATAAATCATTCTAATTAATACTAGAACTATGAATTCCCCCAAACAATGCATCTAATTGCACTTCACACTCCAATTTTTAGATGATTCAATTTCTCTGTTTGGGGCGAAACAGAGGATATCTCGATCGGGGAAGAGAACGGGGAAATCCCATATGACCCAGTATATTTGACAAGTCGCACTATATGTCAACCCAAGATGCATCGACATCTCCGGGAATTCGGAGAGGCACTTTTGGAACACCAATAGGCATGAATTGAAAGAAAAAAGAACTAAATACTCTATTTCACTTTGACGTGGAAACGTATATGGTTTTATTGACTCCATTTGAATTTTCGAATATTGTCTTTATCATATTTATTTTATCCATAGATTCGAAAAATTCATAAAGAAAGGCAAAAGAAATTTTTTATGAATAGGTTCTCCTAATGAAAAAATCCTAAATTAAGGATGGATGCATTTACTCATGGAAAATGGCATCAATCTCCCATTGCGTATTGGTACTTATCGAATATAGAATAAATCTGCTTCTCATTGTTCCTACGAACAGAATAGAATAAATATTAAATTAACCAATAATCCACCGCACAAGTGGAGTCTATAGGATAATCATAGTATTATAGTTTTTGTCAATGCAATAAAGTTACGTAGTGTCTATTTTTCTTTGAGAAAGAGGTATTTTTCATGGGTTTGCCTTGGTATCGTGTTCATACCGTTGTATTGAATGATCCCGGACGGCTGATTTCTGTTCATATAATGCATACAGCTCTGGTTGCTGGTTGGGCGGGCTCAATGGCTCTGTATGAATTAGCAGTTTTTGATCCTTCTGATCCTGTTCTTGATCCAATGTGGAGACAGGGTATGTTCGTTATACCCTTCATGACTCGCTTAGGAATAACCAATTCATGGGGAGGTTGGAGTATCACAGGAGGTACTGTAACAAATCCGGGGATTTGGAGTTACGAAGGTGTAGCTGGAGCACATATTGTGTTTTCTGGTTTATGCTTTTTGGCAGCTATCTGGCATTGGGTCTATTGGGATCTAGAGATTTTTTGTGATGAACGTACAGGAAAACCTTCTTTGGATTTGCCAAAGATCTTTGGAATTCATTTATTTCTATCCGGGGTGGCTTGCTTTGGTTTTGGTGCATTTCATGTAACAGGCTTGTACGGTCCCGGAATATGGGTGTCCGATCCTTATGGACTAACGGGAAAAGTACAACCCGTAAATCCGTCGTGGGGCGTGGAAGGTTTTGACCCTTTTGTTCCGGGAGGAATAGCTTCTCATCATATTGCAGCAGGTACATTGGGCATATTAGCGGGTCTATTCCATCTCAGCGTTCGACCGCCACAACGTCTATACAAAGGATTGCGCATGGGAAATATCGAAACCGTACTTTCCAGTAGTATCGCGGCTGTCTTTTTTGCAGCTTTTGTAGTTGCTGGAACTATGTGGTATGGTTCAGCAACTACCCCCATCGAATTATTTGGTCCTACTCGCTATCAATGGGATCAGGGTTACTTCCAGCAAGAGATCTATCGAAGAGTTAGCGCCGGGCTAGCCGAAAATCAAAGTTTATCCGAAGCCTGGTCTAAAATTCCGGAAAAATTAGCTTTTTATGATTATATCGGCAATAATCCGGCAAAAGGAGGATTATTCAGGGCGGGTTCGATGGATAATGGGGATGGAATAGCGGTTGGATGGTTAGGGCACCCTATCTTTAGGGATAAAGAAGGACGTGAACTTTTTGTACGTCGTATGCCTACCTTTTTCGAAACATTTCCAGTCGTTTTAGTAGATGGCGACGGAATTGTTAGAGCCGATGTCCCCTTTAGAAGGGCGGAATCGAAGTATAGTGTTGAACAGGTGGGTGTAACCGTTGAGTTCTATGGTGGCGAACTCA